CAATTCCAGGTCCAATAGAAGCAAGCCCGACAGCTAATCCAGCAGCAATAACGGAAGCGGCAGAAATCAGTGGATTCATGATAAGTTCCTCACAAAAAAATAAAAAAAATGGTTAATGATACAATCATCCAAGGAATTATGATTTCATTATCCCCTCAATAAGATTCAGCCAGACGAAATAACTAATAACTGCCAATTCAAGTAATGGACTAATATTATTGAATCGTCCAAACTACTTCTATAGTATAGCTCTTTTTTAGTTCTTATATTATCGACGAGATTTTTGTGAATCCATACAACTTTTTTTGTTCTTCCAGCTCTTTGTTCCGAAGCATTAGTTGAATTCTTTGTTCTTTTTATTGATTTCATCTTGTTTCATTCAATTCATAGTTCGTTACAGATGAAAGGAAAAGACTTATATGGGAATGCTCATCTTAATTCATAGTAGGGCGGATTAGATATATCTTTAGATCATATATAACTAGTCAATATCTAATATCACATATACATGTCTTTCTTCCATAACGTAAACAAACTCTTCGTATCGGCGACTCACCCGGATTCTAAAATTCTTTTTGAACCAGTCAAGAGTTGAATTCTAGCCATTAGATTCCACATCCCTGGGTTAGATCCGCCCTTGCTAACCAAGTCATTTTTTATGAATTTCGTTTTTTAACTTCTTCTTCTTATTCTTTTTATCAGTATCCTACATGTAGATTGTATACAGGGACGATCCAAACCATTGCATAGAAATATCAGTATTTGCGTGATTGAAGAGTTCATGCAATAATTTTTCTATTAATAGTTTCTTTTGTTCAATTGAACAAAAGAAACTATTAATAGAAAAGGGGCTAGGTATTATCTAAATTAGAAATGGAATGGGTCATCAAATCAAAATTTTAGGAAAGAGATCGTTATCTCTTTCCCCTTTTTATTTCATAAGCCGATTATCTCGAGTCCCGCATCCAGTACCTTGGCCTAAGATAAAAAAATGACTAGTTTGAAAACTAGTCAATGATGACCCTCCATGGATTCGCCTATATAAGCCGCAGCTAACGTTGCAAAAATAAGAGCTTGAATACCACTCGTAAATAATCCCAGGAACATGACAGGTATAGGAACGACTGAAGGTACTAAAGAAACAAGAACAACAACTACTAATTCATCGGCTAATATATTTCCGAAAAGTCGAAAACTAAGGGATAAAGGTTTTGTGAAATCTTCTAAGATGTTAATGGGTAAAAGGATTGGGGTTGGTTGTATGTATTTACTGAAATAACCTAACCCCTTTTTGCTAAGACCCGCATAGAAATAGGCTACTGACGTGAGTAAAGCTAAAGCAACAGTAGTATTTATATCATTGGTGGGCGCAGCTAACTCCCCGTGAGGTAACTCTACGAGTTTCCACGGTAAAAGAGCTCCTGACCAATTAGAAACAAAAATAAATAGAAACATAGTTCCAATAAAAGGAACCCATGGACCATATTCTTCTCCAATCTGGGTTTTACTAACATCTCGAATGAATTCAAGGATATATTCGAAGAAATTCTGACTGTCATTTGGAATTGTTTGTGGATTCCGAACAGCTATACTGGCTGAACCTAATAAGATAGCAATTACAACCCAAGAGGTAATAAGTACTTGGCCATGGACTTGAAAACCTCCTATTTGCCAATAGAAATGTTGGCCTACTTCCACACCAGATATGTCGTATAACCCTTTTAGTGTGTTGTTGGAACATGATAGAACATCCATATTGCCCTCTCACATAAATCGAACTTTAAAAGGAATTATTTTGATTCAACCATCTCTTTTTTGACTTGCTTAGTTGAATTTTCTATTTTGTATACTAACCAATCACACAGCATCTCCATCCATTTTGATCTCTTTTATGCGATTCAAAAGTAGTAACCGATTCCATAAATCTATGGAGTTCGAAAAAGAATTTATTTCTCTTAATCTTATTATTAATCAAGGATTTCGTATAGAGCTAGAACGACCCTCACAAATCGCGAATACTAATTTGTTAAGAATTAATCGGATTGAAGCCATAGCGTCATCATTTGCTGGAATCGGAAGATCTGCAAGATCGGGGTCACAATCGGTGTCGATTAAACAAATTGTTGGAATTCCCAAAGTAATACATTCTCGAAGAGCCGTATATTCTTCTTGCTGATCAAGGATAATTAGAATATCGGGCAAACCGGTCATATATTTAATCCCACCCAGATATGTTTGCAAGTGAGATAATTGTCTCTTCAATATAGCCGCGTCTCTTTTTGGAAGACGGTTAAGTCTCCCTGTCTTTTGTTCCGTTCTCAAGTCCCTGAACTGATGAAGTCTCGTTTCTGTAGTGGACCAATTCGTTAACATACCACCAAGCCACTTTTTATTAACATAATGACACCGAGCCTTTATTGCAGCCCGTGCTACTAAAGCAGCTGCTTGCTTTTTGGTACCAACAATTAAAAACTGCCCCCCCCGGCTTGCTGCATCAAAAACTAAATCACAAGCTTCTGCTAAAAAACGCGCGGTTTTAGTAAGATTTGTAATATGAATACCTTTACGATTGGCATAAATATAAGGCGCCATCCTAGGATTCCATTTTTTAATACCATGACCAAAATGAACTCCTGCTTCCATCATCTCTTCTAAATTGATGTTCCAATATCTTCTTGTCATTTCTCCCCACATTTTCCGCTTTTTTTGAAAAAAAAAAAAGCGGCGAGGTGCCCTGAGCTAAATAATTGTTCCAACGGAACCTTTTCCCGGAGATTGGCCGTGTCGATATCCGATCCAAATCGCTACCGTCTATTTGTTATTATCTGTTTTTTCATGACCCCATCAAAGGGCCTAGAGAGTTTTTTTATTAAAAAACGACTTTTGACTTTTCTTTCTTTTAGGAATCATTAAATACTCTAAATGATTGTTCTGGTGTATCGTGGAAATTCTTTGAAATGCAAGAATCAAATAATTCTCTGTGGTGGAACAAAATATCTCTGATCTCCCCCTCGAAAAAGTGCTTATTCTTGGGAATGCTTTTATGTTGCTTGGAACAGTGTACTAAGCCCTTGAATCCGGTCCCAACGGGTATCATCCCGCCTATAACAACGTTCTCTTTTAGGCCTTTCAACCAATCAATACGACCCCGGAGAGCCGCTTTAGCTAAAACTCGAGCAGTTTCTTGAAAACTCGCTTCGGATATGAAACTTTGAGTATTCAAAGATGTTCTTGTTATTCCCAATAGGAAGGCCTTGTAACAGATCGATTCTTCCAAAGCGCGCCCCGTCCGTTCCGCTCGCAACAATCCAATTAGTTCTCTAGGTAAAAAAACATTAGACATTCCATCCTCTGAAACCAACACTTTGGATGTTATTTGGCGTACAATAATTTCGATGTGCCTATTATGGATTTGGACCCCCTGGGATCGATAAACCTTTTGGATCTTATTAACCAAAGAGATCCGACTTTGCACTATAGTTAGCTCAGCCCCAATCAAGAATCCCCAAGGAAATCCAAGAATTCTTGTTATATGCTCGTTCCAATTCTCAACTCTTTTTTCTAGGTTCACCGATATTGAATCAACTGAACGCACTTCTAACACCTGTTCCACTTTTGGAAGACCCTGCGTTATATCACCGGATCTCGATTTTTCATATAGAAATGTCACTACTGTATCTCCGTCATAAAGGATTTCTCCATAATGTCCATGAACAGTTGCTCCTGGAGTGGCCAAATAAGGCTTAGCAGATCTTATTACTACAGAGTCAAGTTGAACAATCAAAACTTGACCCGATCTTAGGTATGGTCCATTTTTGGCTATACATCCATTTTCACAAATAAACTGTCCAAGACTAACTATTGTAGATATTTCTTCACAAGAATTTTCATAATTATTGTGAGGCAGAAAATACCAACTCAAATTGAATGAATTCAAAACGATGTTACTGCGGGGATCCGGATTATAAATCCTCCCGCTTTCATCCATTAAATAATATTGAAGTACTTGAAAAGTCTGTTTTAAATTTTCAACTTGCAAATATTTAGTTAGCAAGACCTGATTATGAGTTATAAAATAGTAAAATGAATCAAAGTTCACAACTTGAAGGGCTGTTCCTAAAGGGCCAATTGAATTCCTAATTTGAATTATAGCATCTTTTTTAATTGATTCTTTTATCACATTCTGGGATTTTACATCATTGAATGGACCCATTCGAAAACAATTAGATGCGGACAAAATCATCAAAGACGGGCATTCCTTATTTTGATTTAACAAGGTCCGAATAGTTCCGTGATTTTGCCTAGGCGATTGTTTCATCTTTGGCTTGGAATAAAAGGGATTGATATTAGTGTGATCTGAGACATTATCAGAGATCAATCCTGAGCCTGACGGATCATTCCTTTTTCTCGGATCCAAAATAGGGGATTTCACTAAGTCGATTCTTAAGAAATCTCGAATCAGACCTTTTGCCCTTACTTCGACAAAGGAAGCGTGGGCCGCCTCGGCAGAAGCACTTTTTTTGTCTTGGTCCCAATTCAAAATGAACCAAGTCCGAACTAATTGAATACTTGTGTCAGAAATTTCCCGAATTGGTTTGCCATTTCCGTAAACAATATAATTGACAATTTGAAGTTGCATATTATCCTTTTCTTGGCACAGATCCGGGGGGAAGAGTCTTGCTAAATTGAGACCGTCCGCTATTTCATATGTCACTACAGGCCGAAATAAAACAAAATGCTTTTTCTTAGTAGGTGTGATCCTTTGGACATAGATCCCATTTTTCCATTTTTTGGATTCCTTAGAATTTCTTTTTCCTGTTCCTGGTGGTATCAAGATGCCACTGTCCCAGGATATCTTATCTGTCTCTCCAGGAAAATGGATAGTTCCAGAAAAGATTTGAAGTGCAATCCCCCTTTTTTTTCTCTCCACTCGGACTAATCCGCCCGCTCTGCTTCTTGTATTTAAAGCGATTCGTGTATCTACTCCAATCAGACTATTATTCCGTACCATTATCGAAGAAGACTCAGGTAAAATATGTACTTCTTCGGGAATGAAAAAAAATCGATCTATTGTCATTTGGTATTTTGGCTTAAATTCGTTGATTCCTCGATAATCAACCAAACCCTCTTTTTTAACGATGGAGTGCATCCCCATAGTCTCATATTGAGTAATTCCCGAACTCTTTGTTCTGTATCGAGGATCATCAAAAAAAGCAAGAATACTCTTTTTCCGGAAAATACCATTTATGGGCAGTTCAATCGAAATACCTGAATGGGGTATTAGTTCTTTCTCTCGTTCTTGACTCGATTGGACTGGAATGACAAGTCGATTTCTTCTCCTTTTTGCCAATAAATCAGAATTCTCACGTAGAATCGAAGGATATATGAGATTACAATGAAGAGTACATATGATTCGATTCATTTCTGAATAACCAGGACTCCTATCGTCTTTTTTTTTACCAGAAAAAGAAGAACTAAAGAATTTGTATCTGATTTGATCATTATTAGCTGAGAGACTCGAAAGATATCTTCGTTCTCTTTCTGTCGAACGAGGATTCATTTGATCTTGATCCTTGTGGAGTGAAAACGGAGCTCCGCGGGATCTGCACGAACCTCCTGATAATATCCATAAATGACTTGTTTTTGGTAAAAGATGGACATTGCTATATGTAAATTCGGGTGCATGGTACACATCGGTACTCCAGTGCATTTCTCCCTCAGAGTCCGAATAAATATGTTTTCGAACCCTTTCTTTAAAATGGAAAGTGGATGTTCCCGCGCAAATCTCGGCAATGACTTGTTCTGATTCTACATATTGATTATTTTGAACCAAAAGAAAACTTTTTGGCGGAATAGTCAGGTTATGTAGAATATCTTCACTCTCAATAGTTACATCCAAGTCCATAGAACAGAGAAGGGCAGGATGCCCATGACGCGTACGTGCGGGATGAACCAAAGCCTCATTGAAATTGAATTTTATTTTTCCATTCGAGGGGGCCCGTACATGTTCTGCAGTACCACCTGTGAATACTCCGCCAGTATGAAAAGTTCTTAATGTTAGTTGAGTACCCGGTTCTCCAATAGATTGACCCGCAATAATACCTACAGCTTCTCCCAATTCGACCAGGTCACCATGGGTAGGACTCCTACCATAACATAATCGACAGATCCAAGATGTACTTCTACAAGTAAAGGGGGTTCGGATGGATATTGGTTGGATTCGAAAGGTTATGAATCGATTGACAAGTCCAATTCCAATATCTTGATTTCTAATGGCAATACACCGTGAGCCTATATATATATCGTCTGCTAATACACGACCAATTAATGTTTGAATAAAAATTCTTTCCGGCATCCTCCGAGGACTCACAGAAATCCCGCGGAGGGTTCCACAATCTGTTCTACGTACAACAATGTGTTGAACTACTTCAACAAGCCTGCGCGTAAGATATCCAGCATCGGATGTTCGTACAGCAGTATCCACAACTCCTTTGCGGGCTCCGTAGCAAGAAATGATATATTCTGTTAACGACAGTCCCTCGCGTAAATTGCTTTGAATAGGTAAATCAATCATTTGTCCTTGAGGATCCGACATTAATCCTCTCATACCTACTAATTGGTGTACTTGAGATGCATTTCCTCTGGCTCCCGAAAAAGACATTATGTGGACTGGATTAAAGGGGTCGGTCATCCTAAAATTAGGATTCATTTCTTGTCGCAAATATTCACTTGTAGCATACCATACTTCAATGGATTGGCGTAACTTTTCTACTGCGTGTACATTCCCGTAATGGTGGTGTTTTTCCAAACTCAAACTTTGTTGCTCAGCATCTTGTACTAACCAACCCTTAGAAGGTATCGTTAAAAGATCATCAATCCCTAATGAAATGGATGTAGCAGTGGCTTGCTGGAAACCCAGAGTCTTTACTTGATCTAGAATGTGTGATGTATGTGCCATTCCGAAGTGATCTATTAATCGGCTAATAAGTCTTTTAATGGCAGTTCCATCTATTACTTTCTTGTGAAAGACTAGGTTGACTCCTTCGTCCATAACTACCTCCATATTCTGATGAGTGGGATTCAACAATGAGTTTGAGTCAATGATTGAAAAACTTCCTTTTCTCGATCTTAATTCACATAGAAATTCGGGAACTCGGGTCCCAGTTGAACTGGAGAGACCCGAATTCACACCGGTGTAATAGAATTACTTAACTGAGATACCAGCGAGCTCGACAAAACCCTTGTATAGCTTCTTCCATTTCTCGAAAAAGAGAAATATGACCGACAGTTGTTCGAATGTACATCCAAAGAATTTCTGTTTTTACACTTCTTACTATTATATAGTGCCCATAAATCTCATGATAGGTCCCCAAGGATTCATACTGAACTTCGATGGGAACTTCTCTTGAAGCAATAACGCGTTGATCTAGTCGCCACCGAAGCCACAAAGGACTATCTAAATGGATTCTTTTCTGTCGATAAGCTCCAATTGCATCATAA